CACCTTCACAACCCTCTCCCTTCTGTCCCTATGTTGTAATAAGGTAGGGCGGTTCGCTTGAGTTGCTCAACCGCCCCTTAGCCCGGTGCTCATGATGCGTTACGGAACCTCTATCGTGTCGGGGGACCAAGCAGGGCATAGCTAGCGGCATAGGAGCCGACTCGGCATCAGCGGCTTCGTGCCGCACTGGAGTAATCCAATATGTGGTTCCGCACGTTCTACCACTTCTCCGTTCATTTCCAATACTGATCGTGAAACACCATGAGCAGCAGGATGTTGAGGTCCGAAATTCGAAGTGAAATTTTTTATTTGCCTGTTCCTAGTCGTCATGGGAAAGAAAGGCAGAAATAAGAAATAGATTATTCCCTGAGAGCTTGTCAATACCACCAACTAGTACCAGAAATGCATCTCCTTCGCCCGCGAGAGACTTCTATGCCAGCCGGGAATAACGACTCTGTTATGAAAAAAAGCGGTGAAGAGTATATCCTTACACCCATCTAAGCCCCTTCATACTAGAGGGCATAGTGGATTAAATCGATAAAGTTTACAATACTTTCAAACAACCAACTAGTGTCTCCCCGTAAAATAACATCATAATAGGTATCTTGGAGATGTCCTGGGATTTGAAGAGCGTCGTTTCCCATGACAGTGCGAATAAGATCTGCCATGTTCCCCTCCGGCGGTAATTGTCTATTTGACAATAGAACCCACTCTTCGCATTTTCTTTCTATTTCAACAAATAATTGGTCCAATTCCGGTGGAGCGCTTTCCGCGTCCGACATAGTTTCAGAAATGATATCGGCTCTCCTTGTTCGCGGAGCGGCATACCGACAAGAAAAGCCCTTATTCGGATTCGAACCGATGCGATGATTTAAGCCTATTTCTTTAAGGGCGTTTAAAGAGGTAAGGTGGAAGACTGAAGTAAAGCTGCAAGCCCTCGACAACAACAAGAGGCCTGTCACTGAACACCAACCAAATCTTGACATAAAACCTAAATCAACAATTACGTTGCCTGACGTGAACAGACGCTTTTTTTCTTACGATATCTCTAGTTCGATGAACAGCTCTCTCCTAAATCAAGCCTTTCTCTTATAGTAGATAGACCGGATCAGATTGTTTTTTATTTATTTTTTTCCTAAATAGCTCAGGTTCAAAGCTTTTAAGCTTCAGTCGTCGTCAGGCCGTTCCCGGGTAATAGTAAGAACGAAGAGTTAGAACTAGAAGATGAGGCTTCTAGTAGAGTAAGCGCGGGCGGCACTCTTCCTTCTTTATTAAATTTGTCAATAGTTTGAATCTGTAAAAAAAGAGTATGCGCAGACGAGCCGGCACCGGTCTTTATGGGCTGGGCCTTTGCCAACCCCAGCTCTATCCATAGTTAGGGATGAGCTGACGACCATGCTACACACGTAGGTCCGGAAGAAGAATGGCTGACTCGCATTGTACCTACCTTGAAGGCTTCACCGGCGAAGTGAATCCCAACTCTTTATCCGAAAAAAAGGCAGATACAGATCTTGCCTTTACTAATAGGGGCTGATCCACGGCCGGACACTCTATCTCATCTGGGATCACATTACGTGCGGGAATCTTTGTCGAAAGGAGATTCCTCCGCATGCTCAGAAGCTAGTATCGACCAGACATGAGACGGAAGGCTGCTGCTGGGGGAACGGGTGACGAGTTCCTTTGTTATCTTCGGGTACCTATTTATTCGGCTTCCTCAGAGAAATCCTTCTTGTCATCCGATAATTGCTGCAAATCTGGGGGGACGTTAATGTTAGCTCAGAAACGTCTGGATCCCGGCCTCAATACCCAGGGCGGTAAGGATGAAGAGAGCCAAATGTGTCTAGGGGATGAGGCTTCCTCCCGGCCGGCCAAGGCAGAACCTGGTTTCTGATAGGCAGCCAGCCCGTCCTTTCTCAGTCAATAGGCAAAAAAATCACCTAAGGAAAGATTCAGTCTATGCACACTAACCGAATCTCAAATCCTTTCCAAGAAAACAACGTTCGACTTGCATGTGTTAAGCATATAGCTAGCCTTTTCTCTACTCTTCATGAGGTATATTTTGCACGAGTAAGGAAGGTAGCTAGTCGTCAGCTAATGTCTAATAAAGGCTCGTTGAGACCTTGATTATAGTCATAAGGCAGGAGAAAGCAAGGCAGCTAGGAAAGCAAGCTAATCCGAAAGGGCTAGTCCGAAAGCGAGGGGGAAGGTTCGGGTGATTGTTCCATAGCATCTGGGGCCTCGGCCTTGTTCTTTTATTACATTTACTAGCACCTTAATTCATTGAAAGGGCTTACTTCGGAGAGTACCGTGTGAGTATAATCCAGGTCTGTTTCTACAATATAGTTTCTCCTTCGGACCCTCTCCTTGTAAGTCGATTCTTCTTCCGTTTTCATATCGTATATAATGTTTAATCGGCAGCGTAAGAGATATAGATTTTTTCTCGGAACATAGGAAGGCACTCCTTTTCCCCGTCTTAGAGATATGATATTCAATGACCAATCGGATCTTGTCACGAGCTGGATTCGAACCAGCACCTCTGGGCAAAGGACATATACCCAGAGAATTTCCTTTTATTTGACCGTCTTCAAAAAGGTGAAAACTTAAGACTAACGAAGACTACATCCGAGGGCGGTTCGCCCGACCAGAACTCTAACACTCGCTCACCTGCTAAAAAAGACTAAGCCGCCTCTACTTGTAAGGTTAGTAAGAATTCTCTTTCTTTTTATATTATATATTCAGGATTTTACTTCCTTTCTGAGGTTAAGTGAAATCAGTCGTTTGATTGAATTCGATAAATAGTGGAATAAGACAATCAAGTATGGAACTCAAATCTTACTATTTCTTTTAGTTGATAAAGGGGTAAGAGGGAATAGGAGTTTGGAAGTGGAATAGCAGCCTCTTCTTTCACATCGTAAAGGCAAGAAGAACTAGAATCAAAGGAAGGGAAAAGAGTTAGAACAAAAGCAGCAAGAAGTAGAAGTACAATACAAGGATAGATAGAGAGGGAGCATACCGGAGATGTTCCTGCTTGTTGATATCTATTTCTCTCTTCCATCCATATTTCCCTATGATCTTAATACAACCTCTGATCTTGCCAATAGTAGTTAGACCTTGTGAACTCTTCCGTCGGTTCCCTATTCGTAGTGAAATCCCTGGCTTAGGACTATTCGGTATTGTATTCTCTTTTCCCTATGCTTTCTTTGTTCTACGTCTTCTACCTTGCCTATTCTTTGTTTTTTAAGGATATCTAGCTCTTACCTCCACTCTACATTCTATTGCTTCTTGCCAATTCTTTCCCTAAGCCTTATGTATATAGATGTTTTAATTGCCTATAGTGAAAATATAGGCTAAGCTGTAAGAGAGTTGATGTAGCAGTTCAAACTGGAATCGCCCAGCAACCAATCATGAGAACAAAGCTCAAGCTCAAGCATTCTCAGAGTTCGTCCTAAGTCAGCCAATAATGCTGAAACGTAATAGCTAGCGGTTTCAGTACAATAAATAAGGCTGGTTCAAATCAATCCGATAAGACCTTGGAATAATTTAAATAGATTAAGAAGGCAGGAACTATGAAGCTACCGTCGCAATGAATCCTTTATTCCTGGTTGCCAATGTTTCCACTGACCTCTGAGAATGCTTTTTCACTGTATATAAGCCATGGAAAGTCAATGTCTTAAGAATAAGTGGCAGAAATACGTTCTCCTATAAGGCTTTTAGAGATAAGAGAGAAAGGTTGAGAAGAGTGCCTTCTTGGCTTCTTTTTATTATACCAACATGCTTCCCACCCAGTGAAAGATCGTAGCTATAATATCCTTCCTGTCTTTCGATCAATCTCCTATTTGCTTATGTAAGGTGGATGTGTGAAAGCAATAAGAATGACTTTTCCTTTAAACAAGCTTCGAAAGCGGGATTGTTAGTTTTATCCCGTTGCTGACACTAATAAGGAGAGCAGAGGGTTTGAAGGGTCCGATAAGGAGCTCGACTGTTAAGGAGAGGAGTGAAGACTATAAGGCGTCACTTTTAGTATAGAGTACTTTCCTATTCGTCCAGTTAAGAAAAGAAAGCAGAAAAGCATTCGAACTTGAAAGGAGAGATGGGAAAGAAAGCTTACCTTAAAAGAGCGGCCACGCCAAGACCTTACTTAACTTAATAAGATGATGCTTGAACTTTATTCTAAAAAAGGCGGAGTACCCGAGGGAATAAGCCAAGGAAAGTGCCATAGATTTAGCTGTTGTCGGAAGTGGCAAGTAGACTAGGAAGGGGAGGAGTGCCGGTTAATTAGGTTAGGACTATCAAGGCGATAGGCATAGTGGAAAAAGGCTACGCACCTGAATCTGTTCACACGAATTGCTCAAGGTTGGAGGAAAAAGCACTACTTGAATCTAATCTCCTGTCGCAATGGTAGATGGGATCGATCCCAGACTCGGTGAAAGGCGAGAAAGACCAGGCAAGCTCCATTGGCTTGGTTAAATACCTTCACGCTCTTTAGTTCATCTCGGTAGAACAAGGAAAAGAAAAAGCCTATGTAGTGGATTCGAGTCCCACAAGAGTCATAATTGGATTGGTACTAACAGAGTCAGAGTATTAGAATGGGATTGATGATGAGCTAAAGCCACCTCCTTGTGAGCCGGGGAAAACCTCCTTTTTCTCAGGGTATCCATGATGCAATAGACGTATTCTTTATGGCCTTATTAAAAATTGTATGATATATATCCAATATATAATTAAGAAAAGGGAGTGCCGAATTCATTCAGCTTTACGCTTCCCTTCACTAGAGTGAAAAGAGATCTTTCTTACTTGTTAAATTCATCGAGATTTGTGCTTGGTCTTTCCTAAGCTGTTGGAGGGGCTTATGTACGAAAGCTAGTCTTCAAAATCTTACCGCGTAGTAGGAAGAGATGGTGCTATCCTATAATATATATATATAAAAGGCTGATAAGATCATGCTTCCTTGTAGGAGAGGAGTTCTCTCCCCCTTCTTATATAAATAAGAGTTCAGTTCTCTTTGGGCTGCTTTCAAAGGATATAAAGGAGAATAGTCCTGCTTCCTTTAGTTTTGTTTTCACTCTTATTCAACCATTTATTTCGAGATGGGAATGAATGGAATACGAATTAAGCTACTACGCGCTAACTAGAAAGATAATAAGAGAAGATGCCATCGAATCGGCTCTTAGAGATTGAAAGCGAGCTCCTGACTCGAGGGTGAGAATCCGTAGTTGTTCTGTTAAAGTTTCGGTAGGTGTAGGAGTTGCTGCTTTCAAGAATTAGCCCAGACCCATAAAGGATAAAGCCAAAAGGCTAGATTTCACTCTTTCAAGATCGAATTTCTAACTATAAACTAGAAAGCGGTTGAGTCCCACAGTGAGATGTTCAATACAGCTGTCTTAAACTATCCCATGTACGAAAAGGAGATGTACACGATAGTGCTGGCTGTGAAAGACTGGAGGCACTATTTGCTCGGGAAAGAGACGCTTGACGAATAGGCCACTCTGATCAACAAGCCCCTTCAGTATCTACAGATGCAGTCCAAGCTTCAGGAGGCGCGTCATATGAAGTGAGTTTCAGTTCCTGCATAGAGTTGGTGATCAAGTACAAGAAAAGAAGGGACCCAACGACAACCAACCACGGACGAATCCGAGGGCAGAGAGACTAGGTCCCACGTATGATTAGCATGTAAAGCTAAAGCAGACATTTCCTCCTCCATAGCTCGGCGCCACCCAGGATGATTGAGTGCTTCAGAGAGTGTCTGTGGAATAGAGACAGAAGAAAGACCCGAAGAGATAGACTGAAGCAATACAATGCAGAGACGAGGGCGTACTAGTTCGCTTTAAGGAATAGAAGTTCGATGCAACAAACAAGAGGAAGGAGTAGTCCATCCCATGGAACTACGAAGTGTATCGATGAACAACCTTGAGTCATCTATTGATTGATTGAGGAACCGTACCTGTCACGTTAAACCATGTCTGTCAACGGTGAAAGATAGCCCTAAAGAAAGGGCCCCGGAGATAGGAGTTAGGCTGCTAGAGTTCCTCCTCCCTTGAGCTACACAGCAAGGAAGCTAATGAGCTAGAGCTAAACCAAGATCCTACTGATTTAACCCGAAGGTTAAAGCCTCAGTAGAAAGCGAACCTGACTTACGAACCAAAGCCTTCCCTAGAGTTCGCCTAGTGTTGTCCCTTCGGGGTGCGGCATCAGGTGAACCACGATGGCGTGTTCGTGTTCCATCACTCCGCGTCTTGTTGTCTCGGCCCATGAACTACCGCCTGAGCTCTCGGATGCAGAATACCAGGAGGGTACGAGGTCATCCGCAAAGCATAGAAGGGATATCAATGGGGCCGATCTTGGAAGTGAAAACGGAAGCAGCTTGCCCTCCGACAACAACGTACGGAGCCCTCGACTGAAAGCTTCCACTACCAGAATGAACAAGTAAGGCGATAAGGGGTCGCCTTGCTTAAGACCTCGCGAAGGGTTCTCTTATCTCGTATAGTATACTATACTACACTCGCTCCATTAAGAAGAATAGAAAACCATGAAGCCTGTCATACATAATAAGGGCAACAAAATTGGAGTGAAAACAAAATTAAAGAAGGAGGCTCTGAAGAAAACCCCAAGAAACTCTATCGAAGGCTTTGACCATATCCAATTTAAAAATTGTATTATGGCCTCGAACCCTTCGATGAAGATGCTGAATCAATTCACGCACCAGTAGCACATTATCGCTTATGTCTCTCCCTTGCAAAAAAGCGGACTGCTCCTCAGAAATGAGACTAGGCAACAAATGCTTCAAACGATCACAGAGAATCCTTGTAAAAACCTTGTAAAAAAAGTTGCGCAAACTGATTGGCCTGTAGTCACCAAAAGTAATTGGACTCTCCTTCTTAGGAAGTAACACCATTAAAGTACTACCAACAGCCCGTGGAATGGGCACCCCCGCGATAAATTCCAAATCATATAAATCATCGGCAATAAAATCCAAACATTCTCAGGTAGGAATTGAACCTGCGACCTCTCTCATGTAACAATTGTAAGAGCTCTACCATTGAGCTACTGAGACTTTCATATATAGCGCTAAATAGCCCATATCGGCTATCTAAAAGAAAGAATGAAGAAAACAATTCCCAGCCGACAGATTACCAATTGAGTATAACAAATTACCAGGACTCTTCTCTTCCTTATATAACCTTCGCGTTAATAAGGGGAAATAAGAAGAGCGAAGCCGAATGCGATTAACAAACTAACTCGTCTTTTCTTGTTTGAGTGCCCTATTAGGTTGCCCATTAGTAAGCGAACCGAAGGGCACAAGAGTTAACACAAGACCGAAAATCCTGCATCGAACCAGTATCCGGCAAGGAGCGACCTTGATATTCGGAGAGGTCCAAGATGGAGTTAAAATCACCTCCGACTATCCACGGCAAGTAAATTTGCTGGGCCAAAGTATTTAGCTCACCCCATAAAGCTTGCCTCTCCGACCTGGTAGATTTTGCATACACCGCTGTAACCAAAAATGATGTATCCAAGCCTTCACAAGAAACTCTGAAATGCAACAGCTGCTCAGAAAAATTCAACTACAGCATTGGCTCGAGGAGAACCAAAAAAGAAACGGAGTGCTGCCGTACTAGCTTCTTAAGGCGACGAATTGAAGCTAGATTTCAAAGATTGCTATACGATATTTTTTGAGTGAGGACACATCCAAGTCAATAGCTAGAGCTGGGTGAAGAATTCTTTATCGTCCGGTTCACGACCCGGTACGCGTGGCTAAGCCAAAGCCTTGAAAGGGCGGTGGGTAATGTAATATTTCTTGTCAATCAAAAGGAAAAGAAAGGGAGAAAATAGTTTACAAAGAAATTACGTAGGTATAGGAAAGAAGGTCCTAGTGGCCTTCCCACTATTAAAAGAGCCTCTCTTTCTGTTGCCGGTCAGCCTCAAAATGGAATGGAATGGCTAGCTCAGATAAGCAAACTTCCGGGTTAGTTAAGTCCGAATTCAAGCCAGATGGCAGGTCTTTATGAAGCTATATCCTTCGCTGATCAACACAACAAGGAAAATGCCGCCTACTTATCTTGCCTACTGGATTTCGCTTGTCCAAATGCTCACTGCTTAAAAAAGCGCTTAGCAATAGAAATGCATAACTCTCACGCGATGAAAGTAGCACACACCGGCCTTAAGACAGTATTGGTAAAAGGGTACCAGGTAGACTAAAAGGATTATCTACGGTATCTTTCTTCTTACTCTTGCTAGTTTTCTAGGAACCGCTAGCACGTTATTAAAGGAAATGCCTGTTATAAATAACAGGTACTCCCCAGAAAGGAAAGATTTCTTACTAGTTGCAGGTACAGCGGTTGGTGTCTGCATCATCACCAAGGGAAGGAAGGCAGAAAGAAGATTTACCAACACTACTGAAAGAGCACACCTACGACCACGATCTTTAGTCATATAGTTCTAGTAGCTAGGGAGGGCAAGGGATTTGATAATCGATAGAGCTGGTGAATCTTTTCTTCCCTCGTAGGAAGTCGGTCTCACTAATACATCAATATGGTAGAAGATCAGCCGCTAATCCGCTACTCTCGCTGTGTTCGATCGGCTTCAAAGCTTCTTCACTTTTTGCGCTTAGCGCTTCCAGCGATGCCTGAATGCTACTTTCGTCTACGTATGGGTTAGATTAGAGAAGCAATCCTCCTTCTATCCTATCAACTAAGCTCTTCTTCGTCCTTCCCCTGAAGCCAGAGGTCAAGAATCCGTCTATTCAACAATATCTCTCTTGGGCCAAGCAGCTTCTTTTCATATTCCATTTTTTATGGTCCAAAGCAGTTGTTCACAATCCTTTATTCCGATATCGTATATAATCGAGTGGCTCGCGCAGACAGCTGACTCCTTTTCAATAGAATAGAAAGGCATCATACTTTAGACTTTGCTTTAAGGGAAGAGGCAGTCATCTCCTGAAAGCAATGCACTCAACTCACATCAAGCAAACAAAGGCGAAAGGCTAGTTGTTCTCCCTTCAAAAGGATAAAGCTATGAACGAAAGCCAGAGGTTTGCCTTAAAAGCATCTCCAGTAAGTTCTTCTGGTTGGATTAGATCATTAAAAGCAAAATGTGAGGAGCAATGTTCTTGGCCGCTGTTCAGGTCAAAGGGGAAATCCCTCCAAATTGGTTCGGGGAACCTGATATTACAGTGAATAGTCACTCTCATCTTTACTAACCTTATACTTAGAAGTGCCACAGGTTTCTGCGCAGGTTAGACCATATGGAAGTGATTCCTGAGTTCCTTCGCACAGGGTTGAAGTAGTTAAGTAAGTTTTGTCTACATCTTCTCTGCAATTACACCAGGAAAGAAAGCAGATACTGATGCTGAATGCACTTAACAAATCCCATGTCTGAATGCCTTAAACTTCGATTCCAAAGAAAGCAGAACTAGACTGCCAACGATCTGACGATAGAGAGTCTTCACCTTGTAGACCTGCTTTCGCCTCATGTCAATATGAGCTCGCTCGGAGATCGTGATTTAGCTTTAAAAAGCCATAGTAAAAAGAATATAATATAATATTCCAAACATCCAACCCATCCGAATCTTCGCTTATAGGCCTTGCTGCCCCTTACTTCCCGTCGTCAGCTAAACGGATTACTTCTACCGATGCCCGCCTTCTTTCACACATTCACAAGCTGAAACCATGTCAATACCAATCTTTGAAGCCTGCAAGACCGGCCTGACCATGTGGGACTTCCGCCTGGTTGGTTGCCTGCTTTTGTATTGTAAAAAGTAAAAATCATTTCGTCCTTTCTCGAATAAGTCTTCTAGGTTAGCATCAGAACTCCCGTTCGAAGACTAACCGGTTGATCTTAAGGATTGAATCCCCAGGTTCTGATCCTCCCCGTCTCAATCTCACTAGGCGGAACCAAAGCAGTTCCATCTCGAAATGGATAGACGGTTAAGGGTAGGAGAAGTGCTCATATAGAAATGCCCAGCAGCATCACGCCACCCCCTTCAAACGAAGATTGTCAGGTA